TTCTTGCAGAATTTATAGCTGGACAATTAAAAAATCGCGTTTCTTTTCGAAAAGCAATGAAAAAAGCTATTGAATTAACTGAACAGGCGAATACAAAAGGAATTCAAGTACAAATTGCAGGACGTATTGACGGAAAAGAAATTGCACGTGTTGAATGGATCAGAGAAGGCAGAGTTCCTTTACAAACAATTGAAGCTAAAATTGATTATTGTTCCTATACAGTTCGAACTATTTATGGGGTCTTAGGAATCAAAATTTGGATATTCGTAGACGAAGAATAAAAAAACTTTATTTGTCTTTACATTTTATCCAACCATAAAAAACTACAACTATGTAGTATAACACTATACAGTACAGTAATAAAAAAAAATAAAGTCTTCTTTTTTAAGAATAAACTCAGCAATTCTATAAGGTTGAATAAAAATTTCCATCAAAACTCTTTTGATATAATTGCTATGCTTAGTGTGTGACTCGTTGGTTTAGGATTCGATTAGATTAAGATAAACAAAAAAAATAAAAAAGAGCTTACCTATTAAGAGCAACTAATAACTATAGCATTACTAAATAACCTAAGCAACTCATTGCTTCGCATTATCTGGATCCAAAAAAATCAGTCAAGATATGATAGACGCATCATATCATTGTAGCAACTGAAATTTTTTTACAAAAAAAAAAAAGAATAAAAAAATATGATTATAAGTTATGAAAGGTAATCGAAAAGTATGCGGATAAATGGAAGGATGAAAGAAAGAGAGAAAAATTGAATATTAATGATATATGATTCCAATTTGGAAAGTCTATGAGGTCACTGTAAGAAAAGCAATGTAATAAAGCATCAATACAGATTCATTCATAATAATTAGATAAATCTGTTCCAAAAACAAAAATTCAGAGCCTTGAGCCAATAAAAACTGAGAAAATTGACTCAAAAACAAATTAAAAAATGAAATTCAAAATTTCATATAAGAGCTCCATTGTAGAATTCGGGCCTAATGATTAATCAAGAAGCGATGGGAACGACGGAACCCATGAATATAGAGATAGAGGATTCGATTCAAAAATAAATCTTAGTAATTCATTGGACAGGATGGCGGAATAAACCAGAAACTTTATTATCTATTCTGATTTTTATTCTGAGACCTCGTGGGATAAACATCAAACTTAAATAGATATTGAAAGAGTAAATATTCGCCGGCGAGAATGTGTTTTTTTTTTTTTTCAAATAAAAAAAAGTAATAAAATACGAAAAAAAAAAATTAAAAAGATAAAAGAAAATAAGGATTTGTTAGAATATTCTAACTATAACAAAAACGACATTCGAGATGATGTGATAATATTACGTTATTTTAAAATAAATAGAATTCATCTTGGATTACATTTAGAAAAGGACATACACAAATTTAGAAGAAATCAGATGAAATTTCAAAAAATACCATGATTAATAGAATTACTCATTAACTATATCTTAATACAAGCTTTTATTCGCGAGGAGCTGGATGAGAAGAAACTCTCACGTTCAGTTCTGTAGTAGAGATGGAATTTCTAATTTAGAAAAAACCCATCAACTATAACCCAAAAAGAACCAGATTTCGTAAACAACATCGAGGAAGACTAAAAGGAATATCTTCTCGTGGGAATCGTATTTGTTTTGGCAGATATGCTCTTCAAACACTTGAACCCGCTTGGATCACATCTAGACAAATAGAAGCGGGGCGACGAGCAATGTCACGAAATGTACGACGTGGTGGAAAAATTTGGGTACGTATATTTCCAGACAAACCAATTACAGTAAGACCCGCGGAAACGCGTATGGGTTCTGGGAAAGGATCCCCTGAGTATTGGGTAGCTGTGGTTAAACCAGGTAAAATCCTTTATGAAATGGGTGGTGTACCCGAAAATATAGCCAGAAAAGCTATTTCAATAGCGGCATCAAAAATGCCTATAAAAACACAATTCATTATTTCTGAATAGGAATATAGAATGAAAAAGCTAAATAACATTTAAGGATAAAAAGATTATCGGTTTTCTTTTTTTGACAAACAATATTTTTTTACTTCGTCCTTTGCATTAAAAGAAGAGATACAAAAAAATGATATGATTCAACCACAAACCTATTTGAATGTAGCAGACAACAGCGGGGCTCGAGAATTGATGTGTATTCGAATAATAGGAGCTAGTAATCGCCGATATGCTCATATTGGTGACGTTATTGTTGCTGTAATCAAGGAAGCAATACCAAACACTCCTCTAGAAAGATCAGAAGTGATCAGAGCTGTAATTGTACGTACTTGTAAAGAACTCAAACGTAACAATGGGACGATAATACGATATGATGACAATGCCGCAGTTGTCATTGATCAAGAAGGAAATCCAAAAGGAACTCGAGTTTTTGGGGCGATCCCACGGGAATTGAGACAATTAAACTTTACTAAAATAGTTTCATTAGCTCCTGAGGTATTATAAGACCTAATAGGATTAAAATTAATTAATAGATTGTGTATCACGCATATACCCTTAATAATCAAATATTAATAATTTCATTGATATATTAATATATAATTCGTCATAAATAAAAGAAAAAGAACATGTTGATTATATTAAAATTATAGAACAATAAGGAATTTTAACTTATCATGGGGAAAGACACTATTGCTGATATAATAACCTCTATACGAAATGCTGACATGAATAGAAAAGGGACGGTTCGGATAAGATCGACTAACATCACCGAAAGCATTGTTAAAATACTTTTACGAGAGGGTTTTATCGAAAACGTAAGGAAACATCGCGAAAACAACCAATATTTTTTGATTTTAACCCTAAGACATAAACGAAATAAGAAAGAATCCTATAAAACTATTTTAAATTTAAAGAGAATAAGTCGGCCGGGTCTACGAATCTATTCTAACTCTCAACGAATTCCACGAATTTTAGGCGGAATAGGAATTGTAATCCTTTCGACTTCTCAAGGTATAATGACAGACCGAGAAGCTCGACGAAAAAGAATCGGCGGAGAAATCTTGTGTTATATATGGTAATTCTTCTAATAAAAAACTTGGATATCCGGAACTTACGATTTGTGAAAAAAGGGGGGTTGTGTAATACCACCCCTGCTAAAAAGGTCCGAATGTTTTACCTCGAATGAAAGAAAAAACGGAATTAATGAAAGTTTTCTTTCTGACTCACTTCCGAGTGGTTAGATACTAAAGATTTTTTTGATTTTAAGTCATGCTTCTGAAAGGATTCGACATATTTTTGTATAGGTATACATATAGGAGAAAATATTAAAAATTTTAGTAAGTTCTTAGGTATAAGTTAATCAGGGGACAGTCATTTTCTAGACTCCATACCAAGGATTCAAATGAGTAAGTGTTTTTTCAATTTCAAAATTCCTTTCACGAAGATACAATTAAAGATTGAAAAATATAAAGAAACCTTTTTTTCGTCCAACAATAAATATATTCACAGAATTAAGGAATAACAACTATGAAAATAAGGGCTTCCGTTCGTAAAATTTGTGAAAAGTGTCGACTAATCCGTAGGAGGGGGCGAATTATAGTAATTTGTTCCAACCCGAGGCATAAACAAAGACAAGGATAATCTTACTAAAAGAAATAATGTAAAGAGTACTTCCAAGGAGCTGGCAAAAAAAAAAGGTCTGTTTTGACATGAAATGGATATATCCATATATTTCTTGTGAAATGAAAAAATATGGCAAAACCTATATTAAGAATTGGTTCACGTAAAAATACACGTAGTGGTTCACGTAAAAATGTACGTAGAATACCAAAGGGAGTTATTCATGTTCAAGCAAGTTTCAACAATACCATTGTGACCGTTACAGACGTACGGGGTCGGGTTATTTCTTGGTCCTCCGCAGGTACTTGTGGATTCAGGGGTACAAGAAGAGGAACACCTTTTGCTGCCCAAACCGCAGCAGGAAATGCTATTCGAGCAGTAGTGGATCAAGGTATGCAACGAGCTGAAGTAAGGATAAAAGGCCCTGGACTGGGAAGAGATGCAGCATTACGAGCTATTCGTAGAAGCGGTATACTTTTAAGTTTTGTACGAGATGTAACCCCTATGCCACATAATGGTTGTAGACCCCCTAAAAAAAGACGCGTATAGAACTAAGGCTGAAAGGGTTTCAAGAGAAATAAACGATTCAATGATCTGATCAAATAAAATTACTATGGTTCGAGAGAAAGTCAAAGTATCTACTCGGACACTACAGTGGAAGTGTGTTGAATCACGAAGAGACAGTAAGCGTCTTTATTATGGACGCTTTATTCTGTCTCCACTTATGAAAGGTCAAGCCGACACAATAGGCATTGCGATGCGAAGAGCTTTACTTGGCGAAATAGAAGGAACATGTATTACACGTGCAAAATCTGAGAACATACCACATGACTATTCTAACATAGTAGGTATTCAAGAATCAGTACATGAAATTTTAATGAATTTGAACGAGATTGTATTAAGAAGTAATCTATATGGAACTCGCAACGCGCTGATTTGTGTCCAAGGTCCCGGATATATAACTGCTCAAGACATAATTTTACCGCCCTCTGTGGAAATCATCGATAATACACAGCATATAGCTACCTTAACGGAACCAATGGATTTGTGTATTGGATTAAAAATCGAGAGGAACCGCGGATATAGTCTAAAAATGTCAAATAACTTTGAAGACAGAAGTTATCCTATAGATGCTGTATTCATGCCTGTTCAAAACGCGAATCATAGTATTCATTCTTATGGGAATGGGAATGAAAAACAAGAGATTCTTTTTCTAGAAATATGGACAAATGGAAGTTTAACTCCTAAAGAAGCACTTCATGAAGCCTCCCGGAATTTGATTAATTTATTTATTCCTTTTCTACATGTAGAAGAAGAAACGTTCTGTTTAGAAAACAATCAACATCAAGTTACTTTACCCCTTTTTCCTTTTCATAATAGATTAGTTAACCTAAGAAAAAACAAAAAAGAACTAGCATTTC